ATGCGATGAATATTTTCAACAAATCATAAAGACATTGGAACCTTATATTTTATTTTTGGTATTTGATCCGGACTACTAGGGACATCCCTAAGGTTAATAATTCGAACAGAATTAGGCCAACCAGGATCGCTATTAAACGATGATCAACTATATAATGTAATTGTTACTGCTCATGCATTCGTAATAATTTTTTTTTTGGTTATACCGGTAATAATTGGAGGATTTGGTAATTGATTAGTACCCTTAATATTAGGGGCACCAGATATAGCTTTTCCACGAATAAATAATATAAGATTTTGGCTGCTACCTCCTTCCCTAACACTTTTATTAACTTCAGCTGCAGTCGAAAGAGGGGCAGGGACAGGATGAACTGTATACCCACCATTATCAAGTAATTTAACCCATACCGGCCCATCTGTTGATCTCGCCATTTTTTCTCTTCATTTAGCAGGTGTTTCCTCAATTTTAGGGGCAATTAATTTCATTACAACAATTATTAATATACGATGAGAAGGTATACAAATAGAACGAATACCACTATTTATTTGATCAGTTCTTATTACTGCTATCTTATTACTCTTATCCCTTCCAGTTCTTGCAGGAGCAATTACAATACTTTTAACTGACCGAAACTTCAACACCACATTTTTTGATCCTAGAGGAGGGGGAGACCCTATTTTATACCAACATTTATTCTGATTTTTTGGGCATCCTGAAGTTTATATCTTAATCCTCCCGGGGTTTGGGATCATTTCTCATATTGTATCCCATTATTCATTAAAAAAAGAAATCTTTGGGGCATTAGGTATAGTTTATGCTATACTATCAATTGGTCTCCTAGGGTTTATCGTATGGGCACATCATATATTTACTGTAGGAATAGATGTAGATACTCGAGCATACTTCACCGCAGCTACTATAATTATCGCAATTCCAACAGGAATTAAAGTATTTAGATGATTAGCCACTATTTATGGCTCCCCAATTAACTACTCAACATCTATACTATGGGCAATAGGATTCATTTTTCTATTCACCATCGGGGGATTAACGGGAATCATCTTATCTAATTCCTCTATTGACATTATACTTCATGATACCTATTATGTTGTAGCACACTTTCATTACGTCTTATCTATAGGAGCAGTATTTGCGTTATTTGGAGGGTTTAACCATTGATACCCCTTAATCACAGGATTATCGTTAAACCAACAATGAACAAAAGCTCATTTCTTCATAATATTTATAGGAGTAAATATTACTTTCTTTCCACAACATTTCTTAGGTTTAGCTGGGATACCCCGTCGTTATTCAGATTATCCCGATTGTTACACAAAATGAAATATTATTTCATCTATAGGGTCTTTACTATCATTAACAGCTGTTATGTTTTTTATATTTATTGTATGGGAAAGCCTTATTTCTCAACGCACAGTAATTTGATCTATTCACCTAAGAACGTCCTTAGAATGAGATAACCGACTTCCTGTTGACTTCCACAGTTCCCCAGAAACAAGAGCTTTATTTATTTAATAACCTGTAGTATATGGCCTTATGAGGACAAACAGGATTCCAAGATGCTAATTCTCCTTTAATAGAACAACTAATTTTTTTTCATGATCACTCTATATTCATTTTAACTATTATTATAACACTTGTTATATACATAACAACACTATTAATAATAAATAAATTCTCTTGCACAGTAATCTCCGAAAGACAAAAAATTGAAACTACATGAACAATTGTTCCTAGTATAATTTTACTTTTCCTAGCCCTTCCTTCATTACGTCTATTATATCTTTTAGATGAATCTAATAATCCTTTATTAACAATTAAAGTTATAGGTCATCAATGATACTGAAGATATGAGTACTCTGATTTTACTAATGTTGAGTTTGATTCATATATAACCCCCACTGAAAATCTAATTTTAGGAGATTACCGACTTTTAGAAACAGACCATCATTTAATTGTACCTATAAAAACCAATACCCGAATAATTATTTCCTCTGCAGACGTTATCCATTCCTGAACAATTCCTTCATTAGGAGTTAAAGTTGATGCCGTTCCTGGGCGTTTAAACCAACTCATAATTTTTCCGTCACGACCCGGACTATTTTATGGACAATGCTCAGAGATTTGTGGTGCAAACCACTCATTTATACCCATTTCTTTAGAAGTAATTAATATAAAAACATTCATTAATTGATTATCAAAAAGAAATTAATAATATCTACTTAGTAGAAAAATTAGTTAAATATAACATAAAATTGTCAATTTTAAATTGCTAAATTCATAGCATTTTTCTATGCCTCAACTATCCCCATTAAACTGAATATTTTTATTCTTATTTTTCTGGTTTATTATAATCCTAAACTCATCAATTACATGATGAAATAATAAAAATTTATATAAAATTAATATTATTAAAAATAATAAAAAAAAACTAATTAAATATTATTGATAAAATGATAATAGATCTATTTTCTTCATTTGATGACCATAACTCAACCATTATATCTATACACATATTAACATGAATCATTGTAATTTGATCCTTATTTTTTATTAATTCCTCTTTATGAATTTTTCCATCAAACCTAATTAGTTCCCTTATAATCCCAAAACAAATCATTAATATTCAATCAACACGATCCTTCAGAATAAATTTAGGTGGTTTTCCCCTTATAGTATCATCCCTATTTATTATTATTATGAATTTTAATTTACTTGGACTTTTACCTTACGTATTTAGATCTACCAGCCATCTTTCTATAACTTTATGCTTATCACTTCCTTTATGATTAAGGCTAATTATTTCATCATATCAAAATAATTTCTATTCATCATTAGCCTCCCTCCTTCCTTTAGGGACCCCTCCATTTTTAATCGTATTTTTACCTATTATTGAAACTCTAAGTATTTGCGTTCGTCCTATTACATTATCCATCCGAATCGCTGCTAATATCAGAGCAGGTCACATCATTTTAACTTTAATCGGAAACTACTTAACCTACTCAATTTTATCTATAAATTTTATTACATCAATCTTTATTCTTACTATTCAAACAGCTTATTTTATATTCGAAATTGGTATTAGGATTATCCAAGGGTATATCTTCTCCCTTCTAATAACTTTATACACAGACGACCACCAATAGATACGAAAATTAAAACTAACCTTATTATTTAAAGATAATTATATCACTTTAACATCTTCAATGTTACGCTCTATTAATAATTTAAGCTATTTAAATTAAATTATAATAATAAATATTAAAAAAATAATTATATAGATATTAAATAATAAAAATATTCAATGTTCTATTAACTTAAATACAAACCTATTAAATTTAAAAACTCCCTGACCCCCTAATTCTTCTAACCAGCCTATATCTACTAACTTTAAATTTAAATTACTCGTCTTCATTACTAATTTCACAAAAGGGTAAGTACTCAAAATAGACATAAACCATATATTTCTATTAAATCTACTAAAAAACCTAATGCTATTTTTTTTATAAAAAACAACTCATATACCCATAGACACTAGCATACTAAAAAAAATTAAAAATATAATTAATAGTTTATACGAAACTGGAAGAAAAATTTCTTCATTAAATTGTATAAAAAACATCTGAAAAACAAAACCTCCTAAAAGAGATCCTATAATTAAAATAAATATAGGTACAATTATATATATATCATCATCATGAATATTATTATAATTAATTTTAATTTCTCTATTTCATATTATATATAAAGATAAACGCATAGAATAAAATAAAGTTAAACAAACCCCCATTAATCCTAACACTATTATCAATAGATTTATATCTCTATTCAACATTTTCTCAATAATTAAATCTTTAGAATAAAATCCAGCTAAAAACGGAAACCCACACAACGTCATATTAGCAATATTTAAACTAACCCTAGTAAAAGGTATTTTAACTCTAACCCCCCTAATAAAACGTATGTCCTGATTACCATTATAACAATGAATGATATTTCCTCTACACATAAATAATAATGCTTTAAATATAGCATGGGTATATAAGTGGAATAATGCCAATATAGGTATTATCAACCTTAAAGCCAATATCATTACTCCTAACTGACTTAATGTAGATAATGCAATAATCTTCTTTATATCAAACTCATAAATAGCTCTTAATCCCGATATAAGTGTAGTAATTAAAGAGATATAAATTATAAACATAAAAAATAACTCAAATTTTACTAAACAAGGGTAAAATCGAATAATTAAATAAACCCCAGCAGTAACTAAAGTTGAAGAATGAACTAATGTGGATACTGGGGTAGGAGCTGCTATAGCAGCTGGCAACCATCTTCTAAAGGGAATCTGAGCCCTTTTAGTTATACCTGCTACAACTAAAAAAATTATACATAATCATAATATTTTATAATCTCATATACACAAAAGATTTCAATGCCCCAACCTGACCATAATACTAATACTACTTAAAATAAAACAATCTCCAACTCGATTTATTAAAACAGTTAATATGCCTGCACTTAATGATTTATTATTTTGATAGTAAATAACTAAGCAAAAAGACACCAACCCCAACCCATCCCAACCTAAAATTAAACTAACTAGACTAGGAATAAATACCAAAAAATTTATAGATAATACAAACAACATTAAAATTCTAATAAATCGTTTACTGTTAATATCCCCCCTTATATATCTTACCCTAAACACCCTAACACACCCTGAAATTATACATACTAGCCTTCTAAACCTACATCTAATCCAATCAAATAAAATATCAAACTCAACGAACACCCTCATACAATTAAATATTTCTCAACTCACAATATAAGATAAATCATTTAACCTCATAAACAAAAAAATTAAAAACATAAAAATCGATCACATAAATAAAAATATTATATATAATATCTCTAATTTTATAAATTTCATCATAGTAAAATAGATGGAGTATCCTTCTCTGAATCCACAATACAGCATTTTAATTAAACTAATTTTACCTAAATTATAAAAATTTTTCTTAAATATCCAACATTAAAAATAAATATAAATAAAGGTATTAAATGTAATAATATTAATAAATATTCCCTTCTATTTGTACCTAAAAAAACACTATAGTAATTCATAACCCTTCCGTTTTGAATAACAACATATAAAATCAAATTATATAATCCACCAATAAAAACTATAAATAAAATAATTATAATCAAACCCCACCTATATAAATAAAAAGAAATAAATAGTATAATTTCACTAATTAAATTAATAAATGGAGGGGCACCCATATTTCTAACACATAATAAAAACCAAAATAAACTCATAGAAGGGTTAACACTTAATATACCACTACATATAAATAATCTACGAGTATTTAGCTTTTCATATAATAAATTTGCTAAACAAAACAATCCAGAAGAACATAAACCATGACTAAATATTATTAAAATTCCCCCTTCTCAACCATATATAAATTTTCTTATAAAGCCACCCACAACTATTCCTATATGCCCCACAGAAGAGTAGGCAATTAATGACTTCATATCCCTTTGTCCCACACAAATTATAGAAGTTATTACTCTTCCCCATAAACATACCATTATTAAAAATCCATCAAAATATAAATTTATAAAAGAAAACACATACAAAAATCGAATAATCCCATATCCTCCTAATTTTAATAAAACCCCAGCCAAAACTATAGAACCGGCAATAGGAGCTTCAACATGAGCTTTAGGTAACCACAAATGAAATCTATATAAAGGCAACTTTACTAAAAAAGCAAATATTATTACTAATAATCATATTAAATTTATATTAAAACTAAAACTATTATATTTAAATATTATTATCCTATATCTTCTTCTTATTTCCCTAATCATCAAAATTCCTAATAATAAAGGTAATGAAGCAAAAACAGTATATAACATTATATATATCCCAGCTTGCAAGCGCTCAGGTTGGTATCCTCAACCTAAAATCAATGTTAATGTAGGTAATAATGAAACTTCAAAAAACAAATAAAATAATAATAAGTTATCAACTCTAAAAAATAAAATAATAATTATACATAATAATAAAATAATAAAGGAAAATAATACTCTTTTATTCTTATTAAATTTTACTCTATAATATCTAGCTAACAACATTAAACCGGTAATCCAAAATCTCAATAAAACCAAAATTACAGAAATTATATCAACATATAAATAATAAAAATATATGCCCCAAATTTCCCCACTAAGATATTTTAAACAAATAAAAGAAAAAATCATTATAAACCAAAATCGCATTTCCCAAAGAAAATTTGATTTTATAAATATTAATAAAAACATTCTAAAAATAAATCCTATAATTTATATAATCTCAATACCTTAACGTAATCATTTCCATGACATCGAATTAGTCTTACTAACAAAGACAAACCTAACCTTGCCTCACAAACACTAAACACAACCACTACTATAATTAAAAAATAATCTAAACTCATCCTCCCCCAAGAAAAAGTAAATCTAACTAATACACCTAATATTATAATCTCAAACCTTAACATCACATTTAAAATATGTTTCCATTGTATTAACAAAATAAATAAACCCCTAATATATATAAACAACCCCAATAATAACTCATTATTTAAAATCATATTTATGTTATAATAGCTTAATTAACCAAAGCATTGGTCTTGTAAACCAAAGATTAAATATAAATTATTTTTATAACTTAAAGCTCTAAGTGAATCGAACACTTCAAAAAAGTTTTCAAAACTATTTTTGCCCAACAAAACTTAATACTTTAAAATAAATAACCAAAATTTATCTAAAAAAGGTCGAATTAAAAAACAACCAAAATATATAATACTAAAAACCCGACCAATTAATTCATAAGGGTATTCCACAGGACACCCCCCAATTCAAGTTAATAATATAAAACTTATAATTAATAATCAAAAAGAAATTTGAGATATAATATTATATGCCAAACCAGTACATCCTTTTATATGTAATAATGGACAAAAAAATAAAATTAATAATGATATTAATAATCTAATAACTCCACCTAATTTTCTAGGAATAGAACGTAAAATAGCATAAGCAAATAAAAAATATCACTCAGGCTTAATATGAATAGGAGTAACTAAGGGATTAGCAGGAATAAAATTTTCCGCATCTCCTAACATATTAGGATTTAACATCACCAATTCAACCAAAATAAAACCTATAATCAAAAATCCCAATAAATCCTTATATCTATGATAATAATGAAAAGGAATTTTATCTAAATTTCTATTAACTCCTAAAGGATTATTAGATCCAGTTTCATGTAAAAACAATAAATGTAATAAAAATAATCCCACAATAATAAATGGAAAAAGAAAATGAAAACAAAAAAATCGATTCAAAGTAGCACCATCAATTGAAAAGCCCCCTCAAACCCAATATACTAGTATTTCCCCAATATAAGGCACAACAGATAGCAAATTAGTAATAACAGTAGCTCCTCAAAAAGATATTTGTCCTCAAGGTAAAACATATCCCACAAAAGAAGTTAATATTACCAATATGTATAACAATACACCTACATTCCAAGTATAAACCTGTAAATATGAACCATAATAAATACCCCGACCAATATGTATATATAAACAAATAAAAAAAAATGATGCCCCATTTCTATGTATATAACGCAAAACCCATCCATAATTAACATCACGTATAATATGAACCACAGAATCAAAAGCTATTTCTACACAAGAAGTATAATGTATAGCCAAAAATAAACCTCTTAAAATCTGGATTATTAAACATAACCCTAATAGAGACCCAAAATTTCACCATACAAATAAATTAATGGGAGAAGGCAAATCAATTAATGCCCCATTTAAAATCTTCAACACAGGATGTCTCTTACGCAATGAACTAAGCATACTTATATTTAAAAACTCGCAACGGCCCATCACAGTAATAACAAATTTTAACCACCCTAATCAACACAAATAAAAGCAATATTCCTAACAAAACATAACAAAAAAAATTATAATTAATTATAATTAAACCTCTATTACCTATACTTATATTATTTATATTTATATAAAAAAAATCTATTACTCCCAAATCCATATAATTATATAAAGAAAAAAAAACAACTAAAAAAATACCAACTATATACACAAAAAAAAAAAAAAAAATTTTTATAGATAAAAAAATAAGATTTGGAATTAAACTAATAATATATATAAATATAATTAATAAGCCTCCAATATATACTAAAAATAACATAAATCCATACCAAGAATATGTAATAAAAGATACCAAAACACTACTAATGATTCTAACTAGTATAACTATAAATCCCAACCTTAAAGGTTGGATTATAATGATTCTTAACCTAACTAAAGAATATGCAAATGATAGCAACAAGATTATCCCCATATCAAAAGACAAACATAGTTTGCTCAATAACTTCCAATGTTATCATTTTAAATCTAAACCACCTCTTGCTATAAATAATAAAATATTTTTCTAATAAAAATTAGAAATATTAAAATACATAAAACACAAGGTAAATAGCTTTTTCAAATTAAATATATTAGTAAGTCGTACCGGTAACGAGGATAACTAGCTCGCACCCAAATAAAACCCCATCCTACTAATCTTACTATAAAACATATCCTGACCCCAAATCTTAATGTAATAGGACCTCCTCCAAAAAATAAACAAACCACTAAAACTCTTATAAACAAAATATTTCTATATTCAGCTATAAATAATAAAGCAAATCCTATAGCCCCGTACTCTACATTAAAACCGGAAACTAACTCTGATTCTCCTTCTGCAAAATCGAAGGGGGCACGATGAGTCTCAGCAATACTAGAAATAAATCATATCAAAAACATAAAAAAATTTACAAAAACTAACCAAAAAAATCTTTGGTATTTTAATAATATAACAAAATTAATCCTACCCATTATAATTAAACAACTTATTAAAATTAATGATATTCTTACCTCATAAGAAATTCTTTGAGCAACAGCTCGAATAGCCCCTAAAAGAGCATATTTAGAGTTAGAAAACCAACCTGCTCCCATAACCCTATAAACAGAAATACTAGAAATACATATAAATATAATTAAACTTAAACCCCCTATTAAAACTACATAATGTCTATTATATAAAACCCATAATAATAATGCTAAAAATAATCTTATTAATGGACAAATCAAAAACGGAAATGAATTAACCATCCTAGGTTTAATATACTCCTTAGTGAATAATTTAATTGCATCAGCTAAAGGCTGCGGCAACCCCACCAAGCCCACCTTATTAGGCCCCTTACGAAGTTGAAAAATACTAAGGCCTTTACGCTCCAATAAAGTAAAAAAGGCAACTGCTAACAATACACAAACAATAGAAATAATACAAGAAATCAATTCCATTAACATTATTAAGAAGAAACAAATAATATTATTTTCTCTAAAAGGAGCTTAAATCCATCGCACTGGTCTGCCACCTTAATAGTTATAAAATAAGAAATAACTTCTTATAAAATGATCCTAACTCATCCGCATATAATTCTGCCAATTTTATAATTTTTATTATATAATTAAAATTTTAATCATAATTGGTCCTTTCGTACTAAACACAATAATATAATTAAAAGATAGAAACCAACCTGGCTCACACCGGTCTGAACTCAGATCATGTAAAATTTTAAAAATCGAACAGATTTACCAAATAAAGCTTCTACACCTTAAGGTAATTTTAATCCAACATCGAGGTCGCAATCTCTTTTTTCAATAAGAACTCTCTAAAAAAATTACGCTGTTATCCCTATGGTAACTTACTCATAAAAGCAGTAAAACTGGTTAATTAATTAAATAATATAACAACTTTAAGGAAGTTAAATTAAATTTTTATTCCTTGATCACCCCAATCAAATATGTCTAAAATTATAAATACTTATATAATCAAACAACAAAAGCTCAATAGGGTCTTCTCGTCCCTTTAAATAATCCAAGCTTTTTCACTTTAAAAATTAATTTTTAAAAAATAAATAAGAGACAGATCAACTTTCGTCAAACCATTCATTCTAGCCTCAATTTATAAGACAAATTATTATGCTACCTTAGTACAGTTAAAATACCGCAGCTGTTAAACAAATATGTCACCGAGCAGGCCCGACTCTCTATATAAAATAAACAAAGAGACATGTTTTTGATAAACAGGCGAAATTGATATTTGCCTAATTCCTTTTATTTACTTTATTAAATCACAACAATTTTATAACTTTTATTTATCTAACAATACTAATTACTAACAAATATAAATTATTAAAATACTAAATACTCATATTAACATTATATTTTTTTATCATAATGATTAATAAAAATTTATTAAAATTAATTAAGATTAATCCTACCCATTTAGTTAAATAATTATAAATAAAATTATCTAATTCAATTTAAATTAAAATTAACTTATATAACAATCTCAACTATAATATGAAGCTTATCCCCCATTTAATATAAATATAACACTATATGGTTTCATATAGTGTTACACCACACTAATATGTTTTAATTAATAAACTAGCTAACATAAAAGTCGCATAGCATTTCACTACCATTTAGTAATAATAATATAACTATACCACGTTAAAATCACCAAGTTACAAACTCTCTACTAAATAAATCCTTTTAATTCGAGAAATAAATTTTAAATTTAATTATATTATTAACCCATAATGCTAAAGGTACAAATTTTAAAATTTACTATAAAAAAAATTATAGATTATCCCCTTCGGTTCTATTAACAATCTTGTATTTCTCACCTTCTTACTACAACACACTTAATCAATTTTATTTATAAAGCTAAATCTATATACACACATATCTATTCTTTTAACTCAAGGATAATTAATTAATTAATTATCTTCTCAATGTAAATGAAACACATTAAATATGCTAACCCTCGCAATTTACCCAAAAACAACTTCCATTACCCTTACTATGTTACGACTTATCTTATCTGACAACAAGAGCGACGGGCGATATGTACACAACACAAAACCAACATATTCATATAAACCAACTAATTTATATATTACTATTAAGTCCTCCTTAATAAAAAATTTAAATTTTAAAACCGGAAATTAAATTTATAAAAAGTAGCTCATTAAACCTTTTTTATTAGCTGCATTTTGACTTGACATAAAAACTCATTAATTTTAAAGTTTTTTATAAATAATTCTTAAAACATAAACTAATGACAGCAATACACAAACTGTTTTTTCAAAAAAAAGTAAGTTTAAATCGCGGAATATCATTTTATATTAACAAGCCCCCCTAAATGGATATGTGAAACCGCCAAATCTTTTAAGTTTTAAACAAATAAATAAATTTTATAATCCTTAATACCTTAGTAGAATTTAAAAATCAATTTTAACAATATTGAAATAATAGGGTATCTAATCCTAGTTTATTATCAAATTTTCAAAGAATAAATTTTTTAGAAAAATATAAAATTCAAAATTATAATAAATTTTACCTAATTATATATCAATAAAATTTTCTAATTACTTTATATATCTATATATGTATATATATATATATATTAATCACCTAACTTTATATTCTACTGCAAAATTTTAATTTGAACTTCTTGTATAACCGCAGCTGCTGGCACAAGTATTAGCCAGTTCTAACTCACAATATCTATATAAAACTTTCATTAATTGTATAATTCTAAATACTGAGTACCAATTAAAAATAATATTAATAAATATATTAACTATTATAAAATTTATATATATTTTAAAATATTAAATTTTAAAACAACACAAATATATAGGAAACCGAACTTTTTTCTTATTAAAATAAATCTAACATGTATTATTAAGTGAAAATTAACAAACATAACCAAAACCAAATTATTTTTAATAAAGAGAATATATATCTATTTCTGGGGTATGAACCCAACAGCTTAAACTTAGCTTACTTTATTTATAAGCTATAACAACTATATGTATCTTTAAATTTGCAATTTAATATTTTAAATTTAAAATATATAACCATAAGAAAGTTTAAATAAACTTATACATAGATTTACAATCTAACGACTAAAATTCGACCATCTTATACAGAATCTAAACAAATCTGTCTAATAAAGGCCTTGAAAACCTTTAGTTTTTTAACTTAAAATTCTTTACAAAAAAGGGACTTGAACCCTCTCCTTAAAGATCAAAACTTTACATGCCCTACAACATAATGTACTATATTTTATTTAAATTTTCATTAAACCACTTGTTTGGAAAACAAGTATACTAGGGATATACTAACAAAATTGATTAAAAAGCGCTTTTAATAACCTTATTATCAAAATTTATTCCTAGAAATTGAAAACCTCTTATGCCTAATACACCATAAAAGCTATATAATGACAAAAAATACATCTTTTTTGCCCTCCAAAATACACTAAAACATAATTTTCAAAAAAAAAGACCATATTTAAAAAATATGACCAAAAAACACACTAAAAATTATTTCCCTTACTTTTCCTATTTATTTTTTTACGGTGTATTATCAATGTCTTGACAAAGCCGTACACAGTATAATACACATATATAAATTTATACAAGTATAATATGAATATCTCGAATTTTACTACTACTATATTCTCTCTTTTCTCATATCTAAATGCCCATTTATATATTGATAGAAAGAGTTATTAAGTTATTCATATACAGAAGATACATTGTTGATTTCATATCATAGGCACGGGCCTCAATATGCAATTTATATATACATTAACACAAGTATTACTATTATTTTACTCCACAACTTATATAGATCATTCAGATATACTATATTATATTCAAATACTCCAAAGTATATCTATATTAATCTTTCATTCTATTAATAGTGGCACACCCGAATATAGTTTACAATATACGCAGTGTATACTATATATTAATATTAATTGAAGAATAAGAGTAATATTTGTATTTTCAATAGATTCATTCATTCATTGTAATCGACAGTTTGTAACAACACCATAAAATATATTACTAATTATATTTACTCTTTTTGAAGATTTATTTCATCATCGACTATCTTTATATATTAAGTATAAATTTATCTTTAATTTATATAAAGTGTTTGTATAATACATACATTGTGTAAAAAAGTAGTAAAAAATTGATGAAATAAATATAATATAGAGTCCTTTTACCCCCCCCTTATTTTGACAACTTTATCTATTTCACTTTTCGTCTGTTAGCAAACTCCACGGAGAAAAAAAATCAATAAATGCACAAAAAAAAAAACAAATTGAATATTTTTGTAAAAACATTTCCTATGATAAAAAATATGACTCGAAACCCTTTTCATTTAGTTGAATTTAGTCCTTGACCCCTAACAGGAGCAATAAGAGCTTTATTCTTAACGTTAGGCTTAACCTCATGAATACATGGCTATGGAAACATCTTAATATTATTTTCATTTTTATTAATAACTCTTACAATATTCCAATGATGACGTGATATTATCCGAGAGAGAACATTTCAAGGTCTTCATACCTTAAAAGTTTCATCTGGATTACGGTGAGGAATAGTACTATTTATTATTTCAGAGATTTGTTTTTTTTTTGCATTCTTTTGAGCTTATTTTCATAGAAGACTAGCGCCTACTACAGAAATTGGAGCCTGCTGACCCCCTATATTTATTACACCTTTAAATCCTTTTCAAATTCCCCTTTTAAATACTGCTATTTTATTAACATCCGGAATTACAGTCACATGGGCACACCATTCATTAATAAATGGAAACTTAACTCAGGCTGTCCAATCTATAACCATTACCATTTCCCTAGGATTCTACTTTAGAATTCTTCAAGCTATAGAATACAACGAAACCTCATTTTCTATCGCTGATAGAATTTATGGCTCAACATTTTTTGTAGCCACAGGATTCCATGGCCTACATGTAATTATTGGATCTACATTTCTATTAATATGCCTTATCCGTATTATGTTAAATCACTTTTCTTCCTCCCATCATTTTGGTTTTGAAGCTGCAGCTTGGTATTGACATTTCGTAGATGTAGTTTGGTTATTTCTATATACATGTATTTATTGATGGGGATCATAATTTATTATTAAGTGGCCGAATACAAGCACTAGATTTTTAATCTAGATTATGATTAGTTCCTAATCCTTAGTAGGTATTATATTTTAATAAGAAAATTTAATTTGCAATTAAAAAGTATGATTACAATCATTATTACCATTTTTCTTAGTAAGAAATGAAAATTCATTTACGGTTTCGACCCGTAATTACTGGTGCTAATGCACCCTACTACAGTGAAAAGCCAAATAGAGGCATTTACCTGTTAATTAAAAAATTGTATTTTAAATACTTCACTGGGAAACGTTGCGCCGGAATGAACGGATTATATTGATGTTATAAATAATAAGGTATTTTATTAACCTTCTACGTTTATGTTTCTAATTATAATAACAATAGTATTCCTAATTATTCTTAATGCTATTTTAATTGTAATTGGCTCAACAATAAGAAAAGCATCATATGTCGATCGAGAAAAAATTTCTCCGTTTGAATGTGGGTTTGATCCATCATCTCAAGCACGCTCTCCTTTCTCTATGCGATTTTTTTTATTATCCGTAATCTTTTTAATTTTTGATATTGAAATTATCCTTTTAATACCTATCGTAATTAATATTATAAATTGTCCCTCAATTAATCAAGTATCATCTACTATAATTTTTTTATTAATTCTTCTATTGGGCCTTATTCATGAATGAAACCAAGGCTCTTTAAACTGAATATAAAAGTAACTATGAGTAAAATAAAGCTGCTAACTTTATTTTGAGCAATTCAAACTGTTCTACTTTTTATGAATAATAAATTTTTTCCTGCTAATTTTCTATTTATTAATATAATAATTTTAGGTACTATCATATCTTTATCATCAAACCACTGATTAATAATATGAATAGGACTAGAATTAAATTTAATAGGAATCCTCCCATTAATAAATATTAATGGAAAATCCTTTGAAATTGAAAGTTCAATAAAATATTTTATTATCCAAAGTTTAAGATCATCTATACTAATTATTTCTTCTATTATACTATATTTTAACTCTACATCATGATACTCCATATTTAATAATTCTATTTTCTCTTCAACCCTAATAATCGCACTATTAATTAAATTAGGAAGAATCCCATTCCACATGTGATTGCCTAGAATAACTAAACAAATAAGATGAATGATGTTATTTTTAATTCTAACATGACAAAAACTTGCACCTTTATTTATATTATCATTCATAAATTATAATTACAACATAGTCCTATTTAGGGCTATCCTCAGCTGTATTATAGGAAGAATCCAAGCTATAAACCAAACTAGCATACAATTAATTATAACATATTCATCTATTTCACATTTAGGGTGGATATTATCAATTGTAATAATTAATAATATAATAATATTAATATATCTACTTATTTATACTATCACTATCATACCATTATTTCATTATTTTAATTATAAATCTGGATATAAAACTTTTAACCTAACTCAACAAAATAAAAATATAAATAAAGATTTTATTATCTTCATCCCCCTAATCTTATCATTAGGAGGGTTACCTCCTTTCATTGGGTTTATATCTAAAGTAATAGTCTTATTAACCCTAATTAACATAAAAATTGTTATTATGCCCACAATTATATTTTCTTCAACTCTTTTTAGTTTATATTTTTATTTAAATCTATCAATAATAATATTCATTAAATCATTTTCATTTATAAAATTAAATTCTCGTTACCCTAATTTTAAATTATTAATCTCAATTAACGTAATGAGAATATTTTCCTTTATACCAATTTTAATCATAT